TCATCATTCTTTTTGGTTCGCACAACCAAAAAATTTTTCCATGGACCTACAAGAAGATGAAAAAATACGGAATTGTATTAAGAACTATGTACAAAAAAATAAGAGAATATCCTCAGGTTTTGAAGGAATTGCCCATATAGGGATTCAAAAAAGAATAGATTTTATTCAGGTCATAATCTATATTGGATTTCCCAATTTATTATTAGAAGGACGAACAGGGGGAGTCGAAGAATTACAGATGAATGTACAAAAAGAGTTTCGTTCTGTAAATCGGAGACTCAACATTGCTATCACAAGAATTGAAAAGCCTTATGGACAACCTAATATTCTTGCAGAATATATAGCTTTACAATTAAAAAATAGAGTTTCATTTCGAAAGGCAATGAAGAAAGCTATTGAATTAACTGAACAAACAGATACAAAAGGAATTCAAGTACAAATCGCAGGGCGTATCGACGGAAAAGAGATTGCACGTGTCGAATGGATCAGAGAAGGTAGGGTTCCTTTACAAACAATTCGGGCTAAAATTGATCACTGTTCCCATACAATTAGAACTATCTATGGAGTCTTAGGCATAAAAATTTGGGTATTTGTAAACCAAGAATAAGAATAATGAACCTTTACTTATCTCGCCATTCTGCTGAGCAATAGAAAAACAAACAATTATAATTCTATAAGGTTGAATAAAAATTCGATTTACTCTTTAATTTAGGTTTCGTATAATTGCTATGCTTAGTGTGTGACTCGTTAGTTTTAGTTTTTTATTTAGAGTTGAGATTACAAAAAAAAGATGACCCCACTATAAACTTAGTAACGATCAAAACTAAAAAAACTCAAAACTAATAACCAACTTATTGCTTCGTATTGTCGAGATCCCAAGAAACAGTCACTATATGACTGAATCGATTATATAGTTATAGCAACTGAAATTTTTTTCATAAAAAATAAATCTAATTAGAAATTATGAAAAAAAAAAAGGGATGTAGAAAAATGAAAGGATGATAGAAAGAGAGAATAAAGATCTCAATGATATATGATTCCAATATGTATGGTTTATGAAAAATCACCCCATAAAAAAAGGCAGTGTGATAAAGCATCAACATCAATATACAATAAATATAAAAAATATAAATTATAATTATAATATCTATAATATCAAATATAATAAAATATTATACATTATACATATAAATATAACATAAATATAAAATATATAAAATATAATATTAATATAATAATATATAATATAATTAATATAATAAAAAAAAATAATAAAAAAAAAAAAAAAAATAGAATGAATATATGATCATAATAATAAAGAATCTAAATATAAATAATTACTAAATAATAATAATCTAATCAATAATCAATATAGAGATTATCTATCTAATAAGATAGATAAACTAATAAGATAGATAAATAAATAATAAGATAGAATAAGGATATAAATAATAGAAACATAGATGAATAATTGAATCGAGCTTCGGGTTAAGAAAACTGAGGAGATTGACTCAGAAACAAATAACTGATTTTGTTGGGAGCTCCATTGCAGAGTTCAGGCCTAAGCATTAATGGAGAAGCTATGGGAACGATGGAACCTGTGACTACATAGGATTTGATTGAAAAAGAATCAATCCTAATGATTCATTGGGTAGGATGGCGGAATGAACCAAGAATAACATAGATTTCTTCTGACTAGTCATAAAATGACCCTACAAATAAAAGAGAAAAGAGTCAATATTCGCCCGCGTAACCTTTTGTTTTATATTTTTATATTTTTTATTTATTTTTTTTATTTAAATTTATATTTCATTTATTGTATGACTTTTTGGATGATTCAATATGAGGTAAAGTTAAATACTTTAGAAAATTTTTGAAAAGTAAAAGAAATAAGCATTATCCATAAACAAACACGTCTAGTGATTCGCGAGGAGCTGGATGAGAAGAAACTCTCATGTCCGGTTCTGCAGTAGAGATGGAATTCAGAAACAACCATCAACTATGACCCAAAAAGAACCAGATTTCGTAAACAACATAGAGGTAGAATGAAGGGAATATCTTGCCGAGGCAATCATATTTGTTTCGGAAGATATGCTCTTCAGGCACTTGAACCTGCTTGGATCACAGCTAGACAAATAGAAGCAGGGCGAAGATCAATGACACGATATGCACGTCGTGGTGGAAAGGTATGGGTACGTATCTTTCCCGACAAACCTGTTACAGTAAGACCTATGGAAACACGTATGGGTTCGGGGAAGGGATCCCCCGAATATTGGGTATCCGTTGTTAAACCGGGCCGAATACTTTATGAAATAAGTGGAGTATCAGAAACTGTAGCCAAAGCAGCTATGAAAATAGCTGCATGCAAAATGCCTATACGAACTCAATTTGTTATTTCAGGATCAGGATAGGTAAACAAAAGTAAGTAAAGGTGTATTGAGAATGAAAAAACAAACGCGTATTTCTTTATCTCTGGACAGACAATATTTATTTTTTCCCTTGTCCCTTGCATTGAAATAAGAGATAAAAAAAAAAAAAATGATATGATTCAACCTCAGACCCTTTTAAATGTAGCGGATAACAGCGGAGCTCGAGAGTTGATGTGTATTCGAATCATAGGAACTGGTAATCAACGATATGCTCATATTGGCGATGTTATTGTTGCTGTAATCAAAGAAGCAGTGCCCAACATGCCTCTAGAAAGATCAGAAGTAATTAGAGCTGTGATTGTACGCACGTGTAAAGAACTCAAACGTGAAAATGGCATGATAATACGATATGATGACAATGCAGCGGTTATCATTGATAAAGAAGGAAATCCAAAAGGAACTAGAATTTTTGGTGCGATTGCTCGGGAATTGAGACAGTTGAATTTTACTAAAATAGTTTCATTAGCACCCGAAGTCTTATAGTCTTCATTATATATTGTTATAATTATTATATTAATTATTAATTTATAATTTATTAATTATTATTTAATTATTATATTATTATTCGACTATTTATATTTTCGATTTTTATATATTAAATTATACTATTTTATAGTATATTCATTCCTATTTTTATTTCTAGTTATATCATATTTATATCATAGTATAGATATAGAATAGAATATATAATTCTAGAATTTCTATTCTATTTTCTATTAATTCGAATATCTGAAATAGATCCAATTAATAGATCGTGTCTCATGCATATACTTTTAATTAAAAGAAATTATAATTTAATAATAAATTTAATAATAAAAAAAAATTCAATAAAAAAGAAAAAATTAAACTAAAACAAAAAAAGCATGTTGATTATATCAAAAATGAGGAGGCACCAATAACTATAATTCGTCATGGGTAGGGACATTATTGCCGATATAATAACTTCTATAAGAAATGCTGACATGGATAAAAAGGGAAGGGTTCAAATAGCATCTACTAATATCACTAAAAATATTGTTAAAATACTTTTACGAGAAGGTTTTATTGAAAACGTTCGAAAACATCAAGAAAGTAAAAAAAAATTCTTGGTTTTAACCTTACGACATAGAAAGACTAGGAAAGGGAATAAAATTATTTTAAAGCGTATCAGCCGACCCGGTCTACGAATTTATTCCAACTATCAACAAATTCCTAAGATTTTAGGCGGAATGGGGATTCTAATTCTTTCTACTGCTCGAGGTATAATGACAGATCGAGAAGCTCGACTAGCAAAAATTGGAGGAGAAATTTTGTGTTATATATGGTGATTCTCCTGCGGTAACTTAATACTCTCTCGAATTTACTATTTATCTATTTGTAAAATAGAGAGGAGAAGTGAATTATAGAACTCTTCCTCTAGTAGTTGATACTTAAAGGGGGTTATCTGAAATGAAAGAACAAAAATTGATTCATGAGGGTTTAATTACTGAGTCACTTTCCAACGGTATGTTTCGAGTTCGATTAGATAATCAAGATCTAATTCTAGGTTATATTTCAGGGAGAATCCGACGCAGTTTTATACGTATACTACCCGGAGATAGAGTAAAAATAGAAATGAGTCGTTATGATTCAACCAGGGGACGCATAATTTATAGACTTCGAAAAAAAGATTCGAACGATTAGATCATTCTTTTAAACATCCCCCTCGTAGGGGTATAATTCGAAAAAAACTACTTTTTGTTTCCAAAAAAATAGATTCAGAATGAAGGTAAGGAATAAAAAATATGAAAATAAGGGCTTCTGTTCGTAAAATTTGTGAAAAATGTCGACTGATCCGTAGGCACGGGCGAATTATAGTAATTTGTTCCAATCCGAGACATAAACAGAGACAGGGATAATTCTTCTCAAGTTCTAAATAAAGAACTTTATAAAAGAAAAAAACCCATGTACATGTAAAAAGAAAGAAAAAAGAATCAGTTTTCATATAAAATGGATATTCCGCGTATCTTTCTGTATATCTCTGATTCTTCCTTATTTTTTTTTATTCTTATGAATATGAGATAATAAAATATGACAAAACCTATAGCAAAAATTGGTTTACGTAAGAATGCACGTATTGGTTCACATAAGAATGAACGTCGAATACCGAAAGGAGTTATTCATGTTCAAGCGAGTTTCAACAATACTATTGTAACTGTTACAGACGTACGAGGTCGGGTAGTTTCTTGGGCTTCCGCAGGGACTTCTGGATTCAGAGGCACAAGAAAAGGAACACCTTATGCTGCTCAAGCAGCAGCACTCAACGCTATTCGTACAGTAGTGGATCAGGGTATGCAACGAGCAGAAGTTATGATAAAGGGTCCAGGTCTCGGAAGAGATGCGGCATTACGAGCCATTCGTAGAAGCGGAATACTATTAAGTTTCGTACGTGATGTAACATCCATGCCACATAATGGATGTCGCCCCCCTAAAAAAAGACGTGTGTAGAAATAAGAATTCAAGAGATTCCAAGAAAAATAAATGAGTCAATGATCCGATCCAATAATCATAAAGAAAATAAAAAAAATAGTATGGTTCTAGAAGAAGTAGCAG